GTAAATAAGAAGATTGTTTACGAATAAAAACTAATAAAAATTCCCATTCAAATACATAAGAATTGTATAGGAACCGAAATAATCTTTTATTTTCTTTTGAAAAAACGTAAATAGATTTCTTCTGAGTAATGAGAAGACTATTCAAATTATGATATTCGTGAAGAAAGAACCGCAATAAATGTAAAAAAGGAACATCTTGAATCCAACATTGAAGAATTTGAACCAAGATTTCCATATGTATGGGATGAGGTATTAGTATATCTGAGACATAATTTAAATGTGATAATTTGTCCTCTAAAAAGGGAAAAATTGAATGAATTGATCGTAAATTATGATATTTTGGTATTTCTTTTTCTTCGAAATAAGATACTAATCGCAACGAGAATGGAATTTCTACAATAATTGCAAAACTTTCTGATATCATTTGAGAATGAAAATGAGAAAAAAAAAATTATTGTGGTTGTATCCAACGAATCGATTTTGATTAGAATCATTAACCAAAGAAATCAAAAAATTCTGTTGATAGATTCGAGTAATTAAACGTTTTACAAGTACTAAACTAGATTTATTGTCATAACCAAAAACTTCCACAGGTTCGTAAAAAATCGAACCATTTAACCCATGATTATGAGCAAGTGCATAAATATATTCCTGAAAGAGTAGCGGATATAGGAAGTGTTGTTGCCGAGATCTATCCTTTTCTAAATATCCTTGTAATTCTTCCATTGACTTACATTTTTTCTACTTGAAACAAAAACAGTAGGCATTTCTTGGGTTATCAAATTATACATAGTGCAATATGGTCAGAACAAGGTATGTATTATGTATAAAAAAATATATATACCCCGGAAACAGAAAGTCCAATCAACAGATCTTTTTCCTATCCCCCTCTATCTAATGGGTTTATCCTCGTTATAATTACTAGAGGTTAAAAAATCTTTTATTTTTGCAACCCGATCGCTCTTTTGACTTTGGAACAAATTCTTTTTGTCAGTATACTGTTTCTTCTACACATTCGTTTCCAGTCTATAATAGAGAATAGTTAGGATTTTTGAAAAAAGAAAAAAAAAAGAATCAAAGGACCACTCACAGGAGAACCTTTTCCCGCATCAGGCACTAATTTTTTTTAACGTCTAATTAGATCGGGTAATTATTCAAATAAAGAATAGAAGCTCGTTGCTTTTTTTTACCAGAATTGGAGCCGTAGGGCTCTATCCATTTATTCACTAAACCCAACCGTAAATGTGAATTTTTTTTGTCTTCCTCCTAAAATAAAAACAAAATTTTGGACTGATCTGGTAAGGATCGACTCCAAATTCTACTAAAAAAAAAATAGGAATCTAATAAGAAATTAAGAAATTCCATTTTCTTCTTATTATTACGACATGCTGTTTTTTCCATCCATTACCTTTCAGGATCAGTCGCGGTTTTATAGACTCTACCAATAGTCTGGACGAATTCGTTACTTCATCCAAATGTGTAAAAGATCATAGTCGCACTTAAAAGCCGAGTACTCTACCGTTGAGTTAGCAACCCAGATAAATATGATTTGTAGATACGATCGAAATAAAAAAAATCAATTGAATTGCACTGTACAACTACGTCAAAACATTGAACTAACAAGAAATAGAAAGGAAAGATTTTATGATCAATTCTAAACACCAAAATAGCAAAATGAATGGATCGGATTAAAAAATAAAAAACAACGGATTCCCAATAGAAATATCAAAATTTACAGACCGCCCATTTTCTCAAAATTTGTGATTTTCGTTAAGAAAATACATCTTGTATATGTATAATAGTAAATCCGGCAAACCCATCATTTGACCGAAGTAAAGGAAAAACCAATTAGGGGTCGGAATAAACGGATCCGCTTATCTACGATCGAATTATATTTGTTCGATACAACATTGTCAATATGAATGGAAAACAAATTCAATTAAATTAATAATTAATTAATTATTGTATTTAAGTATTAAGTAAATCAAATAAGAATTCGTGTTGGATTGGCACAACATAAATAAGAAATTTAGATGAAAAAAAAATAAGGAAAAGGTAGAGAAAAAGTATGAATACAACAAGAAAAGAGCAAATTTTGAGTAACTAATTGCCCAAAATAGATACTAGTTACCTTTTCTTGTTTATTTATTATTATTAAAAGAAATTTTGTTTTTTTTCTTTATGAAGGTCTTTCTTTAACTTTAAAATAATTCTGCCTTCCTTAAAATATCATGAACAGTTCCTGTAGGTTGAGCACCTTTTTCAAGGAAATAACGAATGGCAGGAACATTTAAATAAGTTTGATTCTGTATCGGATCGTAAAAACCCACTTTTTGAAGATCTCTTCCTTCTCTTCGGGATCGAACATCAATTGCAACGATTCGATAGATCGCTCATTGGGATAGATGTAGATAAATAATACCCCCCCCCCCTAGAAACGTATAGGAGGCTTTCTCCTCATACGGCTCGAGAAAAAATGATTCTAATATTTCTGTATATTCTGTATATAATGGCAAATAGATCCATAAAATCATGAAGTCGACTATAATTTGAGTCGTTTTTTGTTCTTACTTACAGATACAGAAAAAAAGAAATATCATTCGTACTCATAACTCAAGTTGGGCAATTCTGAAAAAGTGCGAAGGTAACTCTTTAGACATTTCTTGAGTCGTCTCTAACCTCTTTTGTTTGTCTCGTCTCGAATCTATTTTTCTTCTTCATTATAATAAAATTAAAGAAAATTATTGAGACAATTGAAAATAGTGTTTCCTTGTTCCGGAATCCTTTCTCTTTACTTTGTAAAATCATTAGGTTTAGACATTACTTCGGTGATCCTTATTCCTTTTCAAAATGGCAGCAACATACCTTTTGTTTTTTGTTATTTCTTTCTATGAATAATACGAAAGATTAATTCCCTTGTAATATAATACACTTTTCATTTTCATCGAAAAAGTTTTACCAATTTCGACAAATTTTACTTTTTTATTTTATTTCAAACTTGTTCGAATTTTAACCCTTCGATTTCAATATTGAGGATATATTTACAAAGTTGGTCTAACTTATTAATTGTTACTAACCCTAGATTCTTCCCCCCGATAAATGAATCAATACTTTTTGTTCGAGCTCCATTATGTACTATTCCTATTTACCAACCTAACACAAATTAGGTTCCTAGCAAGAACAGAACAAACTATGTCGATTCAAGAGCATCTTCATTCCTATAGAAAATGGTGGATGTAAGAATCCACAACGAATCATGTCCTTCAAGTCGCACGTTGCTTTCTACCACATCGTTTCAAACGAAGTTTTACCATAACATTCCTCTGATGAAATTTCGAACCGGTATGGAATTGATTCAATATGGAATCATGAATAGTCATTGGCTCAAATGAAACAGATTTCTAAAAAAGACGAATAAACGCGTTTACTTAAGTCTTATTTACATCTTCAACAGATTGTTCGGGATGATGAATCATAAAAAGGATCATCCCCTTTTTTTTTCGAACACATAAATGAAAAAGTAATTAAAAAAGAAAGGCCTTTACTTAATAGACTTAATAGAATAATAGAATAGATTTTCAATGATATTTAAAGGATCACAGATCCTTTTGACTTAACCAAGGGAAGGGGCCGCTGTTACTGAAATAGAACAATACAATAATAATACATAATATCTATTATACAGCATACAGACCAATTTTGTTTTACTTCAGATTCAAGAATCTTTCCTCCAATTCCATAAAAATGGAATATATAAATTTTCATCCATCCAATCATTACATTATATTGATTTCCAATTATTCAATTGAATAAGCTAAAATACAAAAAAAGAAAATGGGATCCAGATCAATTTATTTTTCCTATTTTTTCCTTAGAAGTTTTAAGACGAACGATGAAATGCAATTAATACAAAAAACTACGTAATCTTTAGTCTCTACATAAAGTGTGGGATACACCATTTATTTTCTTTAGGCTTTCCTTGGGGAATGGAATAGAAAAAAGACCTTTTTTTTTTCTATTTCAATTCAGAATGCACCATGTGCGAATTCCCATTTCACGGGTATGGAACACAAGGTTTCCCTAAGTAACTAACTTCAATATGAATATGAGTATGAGCATACTCTGAATGGGAATGATCCACCCCCAATTCTTTTTTTAATTAAGAATTCAAAGAAATATCTTTATTTCTACCCGTACATTGAATTCAGAACAAAGAAGGGGTTGGGTCACACATTATATATATCCAATATCCAAGCAAGATTAAACAGAAAATTGTTAAAGAGAAGAATCTTTCGTTTCTGATGGAGACGATCTGGGACGGAAGGATTCGAACCTCCGAATAGCGGGACCAAAACCCGTTGCCTTACCGCTTGGCCACGCCCCATTTAGATTTCTATTCGACACTAATAAAGACTAATATTGGTATTGGTCATTCGTCAATCCCAGCCCAAATACATATGAAATACATTGTTGCTAGGATTCAACACATGTAAATATAGAATCACAAAAAATTCTTGATCAAATTATTGATCATTACATAAAATTCAATTAAGATATTGTACGAAACTATAATTCCTTGTATTCTCATTTGAGAATGAAAGGAAAGATTTTTGATTTGGGAGAGTTCGAAGAAAAAGAAGGATTTTTTGACCCGCCTTTTCATTTTTCCTTCATAAAAAGAACTCAACCAAAATCAAATTTTCTAATCTACAAGAATGAAATGTTTGTTATGCTTAATATCTTTAGTTTAATCTGTATCTGTCTTAATTCCACCCTTTATTCGAGTAGTTTTTTCTTCGCTAAATTGCCCGAGGCTTATGCCTTTTTCAATCCAATCGTAGATGTTATGCCTGTCATACCTGTACTATTTCTTCTATTAGCTTTTGTTTGGCAAGCTGCTGTAAGTTTTCGATAAAATTTTGAATACTCTGCAAAATTCATGATTTATTCGAAAAAAAAATTAGAAAATAAAAATGGATAAGATCAGATAAGTTTTACATTATGAACCCTCGATTCAAAAATAGAAATTCTTGTATATTGAATTGAATGACCGCGGTGATAAATTTGGATCAACTTATTTCCTCGTTCTGACATTCCAGTAAACAAGGACTTTCTAAGAACCCACAATACCCAATAACGGATATGGCCAAACATTTTTGGTAATGAAGGAATCAGAACCTTTCTTTTCTTATTACCTTATTATCTTATTACAAAGTAGAAAGAAATTTGTTGAAAATTACTTTTTTTTTTCAAGATTCAAGAAAAGACTTCATTTTTGGGGTGTTATGCCAAAATAACGTATGTGATAAAAAATAGGCAATCTATTTCCTTTTTCTAAAAAAAATAATCTTGGAGATTGTGTAATGCTTACTCTCAAACTCTTCGTTTACACAGTAGTGATATTTTTTGTTTCTCTCTTCATCTTCGGATTCTTATCTAACGATCCGGGCCGTAATCCTGGACGTGAGGAATAAAAAATGTTGAGTTTTCTTTATTTTTTTTTTATATATTCCATACATTTAACATTTCCCTATGATGAAAAAATAAAAGGATCCCATTTTTTCAAATTTGAAAGTCTGAAGTGATCAGAGGGAACGGAGAGAGAGGGATTCGAACCCTCGGTACAAATAACTCGTACAACGGATTAGCAATCTGCCGCTTTAGTCCACTCAGCCATCTCTCCCAATTCAAAATTGAAATTTTTTTTTATGTGATGTGAAGTAAAAAGATTGAAACAAAAAAAACCTCGTTTTCTTTTTTTAATTATTTATTAGTAATAATTTATTATAAGATAGGATAAAGTAACGATAATAATATAAAAATAATAGAAATAATATATTAAAAACAAATTTTAAATTATATAATTATATATTAAAATGGATAAGATATCTACGAATTTGATCAGTAATTCAATTTAAATAATTATTCGAAACAGAGATCTTATCCCCAATAGAATAGATATAGACAGAATCCCTTACTTCATTTCTTTGATTTTGTAAGAAAGGTTCATTCCCCCGGCCTGGTTAAGTACTGGCCGGGCCATTACATTATTTCTTTTTTTGTTCTGATAAATCATTTCATAGATCAAACAATTTAATTATGTATGATTTGATATCAAATCAAAAATTCTTTGTTGTTATTGAAGCAACAAAGAAAATGTCTATCCCCAGTCCTATGATAGAAGTGCCATTTCTTAGTAGTTAGTATTATTAATACTATACTAATAATAAGAATACTATTAATACTATAGAATATGAAAGAATATTTTTCACATTCTTATTAAGTATTAAGTATATAAATATAAGTATTTTTTTCTCAATTTACTTAATTACTAACCGGAAAAGAACACATACATATAACAATTAATATTAAACAATATTAAAAATGAAACACACATATGTTATAACATATATAACATAACTCATTTACTTGTTCAAGGGACAATTTTATTTGAACATTTGAAATCCAATTGATCCGATTGATCCGAATTCAAATTCATAGGATCTGGCAGTTGAAGGGGAAGTTGAAAACGAAAAAAGAAATGCGGAATTCATCATTTTTATGTTATGGTCCAGCTTTAAGAAATCCCTGGATTCGGAATGTCAGTTCAGTAATGACTTCCAGCAAATGAAAAGGATGACTTTTCATTTTATTTTTATTTAATTTAATTATATTAATTATATTTTTAATTATATTAATTATATTTAATTAATTATATATATATATATAATTAAATAATATGAATTATATTATGAATTAGGATCAAGTATGATCAAGTCAAGTTTTATTTAAATAAGCTGCTTTCTATTCTTCGCCTATTTTTTTCAAGTACCTCCAGCGGGACGAAGTGCCAACACTAGAATTGTCATGAGTCTGATGCTATCTTAATTGTATCTCATTCCTTTGCTCATTCCTTTGTTCGACAAAAGGTTCATTCATATATAATAATGGAGATATGTAGCGGGTATAGTTTAGTGGTAAAAGTGCGATTCGTTCGATTAATAACTTAAATAGTTAAGGGATCTTTCGGTTTTTTCATATTCCGATCAAGATCAAAAAAAAACTTTATTTCTTAAATTTAAAAGGTTTAATCCTTTTTCCCTCAATAGCATATTTGAGGAAGACTATACATTCTCACGATTTATATCCAAGGGTCAATTCCAAATTGAATACAAAATGGGATTATGGAATCGCGAAGCATAATTTTTTTTATTTCAATTGGATCAAATCTTCCAATTGAATGAGTATGAGTAAAGGATCTATGGATGAAGATACAAAACAAAAGTGTATTTCCAATCGTAACTAGATCTTCCATTTTTGTGTTGTAAAGGGAAGATTGAAGCCAAATAGCTAGAAAACGACGGTTTTGGTTTACTAGAACCGTCAGCATATTTATTGTTTTAGCTCGGTGGAAACCAAATTCTTTTCCTCAGGATCCCTCGAATGGAAATATGGAACGAAGTAACTAGATTAGGCAGATTTGGTATAATCCCCTCCTCT